GAAAAGACTAAGAAGAAGAAGGCGAATAATCCTTTGTTTTCTATTCTCCACTTACTTATTTTATGTTTAGTATCCAGTGAAATTTTCGATTTGATTTATTCTATTAGAATAGAAAACGATTGATCCATTCTATGACATTTCAATCTCACAAGAGTGACCTAGTGACACCGCTCGAATTTGGCTTAAAAAAAAGAAGGGATAAAGTAAAATAATCTTTTTCACAATATACATACTATGACTAGTAATGCGGTACAAATAATTCCCGATATCGACATCTGGAATAGAAACAAGCAAAAAGCTTTTCATAATTTTTAATCATACATAATATAATTGAATTGTCAAAACAAAAATTTGATTCTTTTTACGAATTTGATATTGGAAATCCGCGAATCTAGAAATTCATTTCGGACAATTGAACCTTCTCAAACTGTTTCTTCTTAAGAACCAAAAATATTTGTGCCAAAATAACAGATGCCAAGAAGAACAAAAGGCCTTGGACACGGAATGGATCTTGAAGTACTATTTCCGCATCTCCTTGACCAAATCCACCCACATTAGGATTACTCGTTAATGGCTGATCAAGTTTGATAGATTCGCCTTCGGAAACAAGAAGTTCTGGCCCTGGTGGAATAATATCAACCACTTGACGTTCATCTGACGCATCCGATATGGTTATTTCGTACCCCCCTTTTTCTTTTCGTATTATTTTACTTACTACACCAGCCGCTGTAGCATTATAAACTGTATTGTTACTCTTGCTCCCATCGGGATAAATCTGACCCCTTCCTCTGTTCCCGCCTACATATATGGGATATTTTAAGAAGTGAACATCTTTATTAGTAGCGGGGTCCGGGGAAAGAATAGGAAAGGTGACTTCACTATATTTCTGACCAGAAACAGGACCTATCACAAGAATATTTTTTTTATTGGGGCGATAGCTCTGAAAAGACAGATTGCCTATCTTTTCTTTCATCTCGGGCGAAATACGATCGAGAGGCGCTAATTCAAATCCCTCAGGTAAAATAAGAACAGCCCCCACATTCAAACCTCCCCTTTTACCATTAGCAAGAACTTGTTTAACTTGCATATCATAAGGAATTCGAACAACTGCTTCAAATACAGTATCAGGAAGTACCGCTTGCGGAACCTCAATATCCACGGGCTTATTAGCTAAATGGCAATTGGCACATACAATACGTCCGGTCGCTTCTCGTGGATTTTCATAACCCTGCTGTGCAAAAATGGGATATGCGTTTGAAATGGATGTCCGAGCTATGATATATACCATCAGCGATACGGAAATAGATCGAATAATCTCTTTCTTTATCCAAGAAAAGGTGTTTTTAGTTTGCATGGTCCAATCATTGATCCCGAAAATTTCTACAATAAAATTAGGTAGGTCGCTTGTATAGTTCCCTATCCACAATTCTGCTATTTACTTTATTGAAATCATTTTACTGGAATATAAGGAGTAGGAGAAATCCCTGTAGGGTAGAAAGAGTAAGTACGTCTTAAAATGGAAATGCTTTGCTTATGTACCTTATGTTACAAAGTAACAAATATTCTAGTTAGATCAGTCATTCATTGAATGATAAATCACTACAAGTGATGGAGATATACGATTTAAATAACGGAAGATCCAATATTTAAAAATTGTATCCAGAATGACTGGAAAAGTAGAAACAAGACCCGATATAATTTGATCGTTGTGAGCAAATCCAAAATCTTTGTAGACATAGCCAATCATTAGTTCCCAACCATGGGGCGAATGGAATCCGATACATAAATCAGTTAATAAAAGAATAGAAAAAGCTTTTATTGTGTCACTTAAGTTATATAGGAATTCTTGAACCCAAGAGTTAAGAATAGCAAGTTCTTCATTACCCAGAATAGAATAACCACTTAAAATAATGAAAGAGGTTATATTTGTCGATAAGTGCAAAATCATATGGATATGATCCTCATTGTGCATCTTGATCAATTGGATCGTTTCTTTGTGGATTCCTATACGAAGTGTTTGTAGATGTGTTTCCGGGTATTCTTTTATCATTTCGTCCAAGAGTAAGAGTTCTTCCAATTCTATGAATTTTTCTAGAATACTCTTTTCTTGAATATCATTCAAAAAAGTTTCGGATTGGCTAGTATTCCACCAATTAGTAATCCAAAATTCAAGACTTTTATTAAATGAGAGAGAGATCCACCAGGGCAAAAATACTATAGATGTAAGATATAGAAGAGGAAGAAATGCTTTCTTTTTTACCATTTTTTCATCTTTGAATTGTTAATGAACCCACCTCATTTGTTGAATCTATGTGATCTACTATTTCTATTAACCCTAAGTTCTATTACAGGGCATCGGACCTATGAATCTATTCCCTGTTTTTTATTTGTGATTCAGTAGTTAGTCCTTGAATTTAGAAAGAATACAGAAATAGAATAAGAGCCCGTTTCAAATGAAGAAATAAGAAAAAATCTTGTTTCCAGATACCTCAATTGAATTGATCAAATTCGAAGCCCTTTTCGATAAATACTTGAAAGAACCAATTCAAGCAAGTAATGAATAGCAAGTAATGAATATTATTTCAAGCAAGTAATGAATATTATTCGGATTTTCAGCCAAAAGAACTCCCTTTGTCTTTTCTATCAAAAAAGAAAATCTTTCGAAAAAAAAAATGGCCGGCTACCCCACAGTTCTAGTCCAGGAAAAATGGAGAGAGATTTATTAAGAATATTGTGATCTACCGATCATAAATTCAAAACCTAATGGAATGATCAAAAATGAGTGGCAAAACAAGACAGAAAAGTTATCCTTATAAGAGATCCAAGCAATCTTTTGCCTTTGATCATTAAGAAAAACAAAAGAAAAGATAAAAAAAAAAGAAAAGTCGATTGACAAAAGAAAGGAGAGAGAATTTCCAAGATATGATCTATTTGTATCTAACCTATCAATTCATATTGAAAATAAAAAGAGAATTCCTTTATTCCGAAATGTTTTGATATACGAGATGAATCTATTATTTTATTTCGATTTGTTACTTTTACTTGTTTTTTACTAAATTGAGTTGAGTGGATTTCCATACGCATAAATTCTTTTTTATGCAATGCATACAAAAAAAATTTCGTTTTATGGATGTTCCATATACGTATACTTTGGCTCGAATGAACGTTCTGAAAAAATTTTATTAAGCTATGCTATGCTGAAGAAAGAACAGAGAATTCTTGAATTTTTTCCCTGCCGCTGGGAAAGAATTTCTTCTTCAGTTCAAGTTCATTTCAAAATACTTCAATCGGTACGCGCAAGAAATAGGCCAATTCGGCGGCTTTTTGCTCAATTTCACGCGGAGTCAAATTCTCATCAGTACGCGTCAAGGGAACGGCCCCCTGTCCTTTGATTTCCATATAAAGGACACGACGAGCATAAATACCCTCTTTAACTTCGATTCGGATGGACTGAATCTCTTTCATACGAAATCGTAGAAAGATGCGACGATTTTTTCCAGGAAATCCCCAACGAAAAATACACACTATTCCTTCTTTTCTATCGAATCGATCATAGCCACTACCTACATTCCACGAGATTGTGCACCACAAATAGGAACTAATAAAGAGACCTGCAATACCGTAGAAAGACATCACGATCCCTTGTGGAAAAAAAAGAATTTGTTGAGACGGAACTAAAGATATCAAATTCTTACCGAGATAACTGGAAGATCCAACTAATACGAATCCTAGTGAACCTAAAAAAAGGATAAAGGCCCAGCAGAAATTACTTATTTTTCGAGACCCCACTATAAGTTCTATCCATATATGTTCTGATCGACAACTCATACTAGATCCAGTTGCATTTTATTGGAATTGAGAAAATAGTCCAAATGAATTTGACTTTCGTTTTTTTTGTTTCCCAAGTAACTCTCATCAACTAGTGTCATTCGAATGTAAGCCTTTAGGAGTAATTCATCTAATTGGTTAGATCAAATTGGTTAGGTCTAAAATAAGAATATCCCTTTTATATGATCTCCTATAGATATCCACATATAGATACATTGACTTTCCATTTCCTACATCCACCTCGATTCCGATCTATTTGAAAATTGCTATAATTTATTTACCCATATATTTACGCATACATAAAAGCTATGTTCGGAGGAAACTGCCATATTCTACTAAATAGATATCTGTGTTATCTATATCTAAGTCTTGAAAAAAAATAGATAAGATTTGCACCTATCGAATCTAAAAAATCTTATTTTTTTGAACATGAAGAGATAAAGAAGCCATTGCAATTGCCGGAAATACTAGGCCCACTAAAGGCACAAAGAAAGAGGGTAAGTTGTTAAAAATTATCATAGAATGGGTACCTCGATTTACTATTTGTACCTGTTATTGTTAGAAAGATATCTTAGAATAATTATAATTCGTATATAATTATATTGAGTATATCGAAGTGACTATATATATTAAATAATAAGTGTAAGGAATGGATAATTAAATAAATGAGACTTATTCTTCTTTATCTTTCTACATGAAATATAGAAATATACGTATGATAATCTATTCTATTCTTGTCTTCAAATTAGAATTGAATTCTAATTTTTATTTTATTTAATAAATAAAAAATAAAGAGTTTCTTACAAATTCACGAAGGATTCGTTAGAATTCAATCCAACAACAGGATTCTTAGTAAAAATAGAGATTCTCAGAAGATATAGTAGAAAGAAAAGATACTCTATATCTATCTTTTCTATATTTGAATTGTATATACTATACATACAAAGCAAGAAGGAAAGATGACCTTCGGTTTATTTTATTTGCCTTGCCCAATTTGAATTTTGAAGAAGGAACCATTTTTTTTATCTTGTTGCTAGAGGTTTCCTAATTAATAATCAGGAATATCGGTAGAAAAAAAAAAAGAATTATCCGCACGATTCTTTCTACAATTTAGAATTAAATATTATGATTATGTCACCAAAGAAAAAAGAAAGTCTTCTTTCGAATTTTTA